TCGCATACTTGAAAAATAACCCAAAAAATCAAGGGAATGCTTGGATAATTGGTTTATATAAATCCTTCCTGGTTGAGACCACACATAAGAATGACATTGCCATAAATTGACAAGATAATATTTCCACTTATTCATTAGAAGAGGGGTATCCTTCGAAGACAGAATAGATTTTCCTTGATATCTAACATAATGCATAAAAGGATCCTTGAAGAACCATAAGATGGCGGCCGGAAAATCATTAATGAAGACTTCTTCCACAGGATATTTTTTTTTTTCATAGAAATGTATTCGCTCAAAAAAGATACCAGAAGAGGTTAATCGTAAATGAGAAGATTGATTACGAAGAAAAAGTAAAATGGATTCGTATTCACATACATGAGAATTATATAGGAGCAAGAATAATCGTGTATTACGTTTTGAAAAAATAATTTTTTTTGGAGTAATAAGAATATTCCAATTATAATACTCGTGAAGAAAGAGTCGTAATAAATGTAAAGAAGAGGGATCTTTCACCCAATAGCGAAGGGTTTGAACCAAGATTTCCAGATGAATGGGGTAGGGTATTAGTACATCTGATACATAATTTAAATGTGGGAATTTGTCCTCTAAAAAAGGAAATATTGAATGAATTGATCGTAAATTATAAGATTTTACGATTTCTGTCGCCTCTAAGGAAGATACTAATCGTAGGGAAAACGGAATTTCCACAATGACTGCAAATCCCTCCGACATCATTTGAGAATACAAATTTTTGTTGTACCCAAAAAATTTTTTTTGGTTAGAATCATTAGCGGAAATTATCAAATGATTCTGTTGATACATTCGACTAATTAAACGTTTTATAATTAGTAAACTATATTTAGTGTCATAACCTACATTATCCAACAAAATCGATCTATTTAAACCATGATCATGAGCAAGTGCATAAATATACTCCCGAAAGATAAGTGGGTATAGGAAGTCATGTTGCTGATATCTATCTAGTTCTAAATATCCTTGAAATTCTTCCATTTTTAATGTGAACAAGAAAAGAAATAGGTGATTTATTGGGTTATCAAATGATACATAGTACGATACAGTCAAAACAAGGTATTATAGTAAGAAAATACCTCGGAACAAGTAAGACTCATCAACGGACTCTCTAGCCTCTCTTTTTCCATCTAATTGATTTATGTTCGTTCTAGGGTAACAAGATGGTTAGAAGTCCTTTATTTTTTCAATCCAATCGCTCTTTTGATTTTGAAAAATCTTTATCAATATACTGCCTTCTTCTACACATTTATCTCTACCCCATAATGGGTAATAGCTAATAATTAGGACTCATAAGAAATTTATAATCCACTCATGGGAAAAGTTTTTCCCGTATTAAGCACTAATATATTTTTAACGTCTAATTAGATCGGGTAATCATTCAAAAATTAAGAACAGAAGCTCATTACTTTTTGTTTCCCTATAATTGGAACCGTAGTTAGGGCTCTACCCATTTATTCACTCGACCAAATTCATTTTTTTTATTACACGACAAGAATTCAAACAATTATAATAAGGTTTTGGACCTATTCGGTAAGAATGAAATATTCTTAGAATTATCCATTGATACGACATGCTGCTTTTTCCATTCATTCCTTTCAGGATCAGTCGTGGTCTTACAAACTCTACCGATGGTATGGACGAATCTTTTGCTTCATACAAATGTGTAAAAGATGCTAGCCGCACTTAAAAGCCGAGTACTCTACCGTTGAGTTAGCAACCCAAATAAAATAATTAGAATGTGTAGATACAATCGGAATCTCAATAAAAAAAAGATTGAATTGCACAACGCAATCCAAACCAATCAAAACATTAAAATAGCACAAATTTTTAAAATTCTAATTGATTAGATTCTGAACATAATAAAAATGAACAGATCCGATGAAAAAATTCTCAGATAAAAATAGGGATAAAGTAAAATATTTATAAATAGCTCCTTGTCTCTTATGTCATCCATTAATTCTATAGTATATATAGATTTTATTGAGTTTAATCTTAATCAAAAAAAGACTTCTTGTATCACAGAAAATACAAGAACCCATTATTTGAATGAAATAAAAGCTATGGGACGGAGATAGAAATGGATCCTTTTATCCACGATCGGATTATATTTATTTGATACACTGTTGTCAATATGAATGTTGAGAAAAGAATACAAAAGAAAAAACAATTTATAAATATAACTAACAATTCCAATTTCAATCAATTAGACAATTAGAATTCTAAGAAAAAATAAGAAAAAAAAAAAAAAAAAACTAAGGACTTGTGTTGGATTGGCACTATATATAATATTTCTATACAACACAACATTGATACAATATTGGTGGAAAAAAAAATTTTAGTAAAAAAAATGAGGTTTATTCACTAAAATAAGCAAGTGAAATCCTTTGTGTTTTTTTATTTGTTCCTTAACTCATTGACAGTAATCTCAAAATTTTATATTTATAGACCCGATTACTTCATTTATTTATTCACTTAATCTTTTTCTATCTATTTTATATATATCAATAAAATTTATATCAATAAAATAGAAATAGATTTTTGTCGTTATAAAAGACACTCTTTTATAGTAACAATAATAAATTTAGTATGATATAAATAGAACAAAAGAGGAAATAGCAAAGAAACAAAAAGGTTATACAAGGCTATATACAAATCATCCACATTTTTTTTATTTCATTAATTGAATTTTATTTGTTGATTAGGGCGAAGTTCCGTAAAAACCCCCGCCCTTTTTGAAATATCATGAACAGTTCCTGTAGGTTGAGCACCTTTTTCAAGGAAATATAGAATAGCAGGAACATTTAAATAGATTTGATTCTTTATCGGGTCATAAAAACCCACTTTACGAAGATCTCTTCCCTCTCGTCGGGATCGAACATCAATTGCAACGATTCGATAAATGGCTCATTGGGATAGATGAACAATACTCCCCCCCCCTAGAAACGTATAAGAAGTTTTCTCCTCGTACGGCTCGAGAAAATTCTAAATTATGTCTATGTCTAAATTATGTCTATGTATAGAATCATAATATCAAATAGATCCATAAAATCATCAAATTCATTATATTATTGATTTTAGTTTAAATACTTTTTCGTAGTCTCCCCCCCCCCCCAAAAAAAAAAAATTATTTGTATCCTCATAACTCAAGTTGAATAACTCTCAAATAATTCAAAAGAAACCTTTTAGGTATTAAATTTATTGAGTGGTCTCTAACCCTTTTTGTCTGTCTCCTTTAGAATCTATTTTGATTCTTAAATACGATCTAGTTGTTGAGACAATTGAAAACGGTATTTCCTTGTTCCAGGATCTTTATCTTTGCCTTGAATCATTGGGTTTAGACATTACTTCGGTGATCTTTAAATCGTTTCAAAACGGCAGCAACATACCATTTTTTGTGATTTCTTTCTATCAAAGAATCGTATGAATGGTTGATTCCTACGTAATACACTTTACTTTTAATTTGATCAAAAGAGTTTTACCAATTCCAACAAAATTAACTTTTCAATTTTATCGAATTGGATCCTTTAGATTTATATATCTAAAATATACTTACGAAGTTGTTCCAATTTATTGATCGATACTAACCTTAGATTCTTGCCCTTGAGAAATTAATCAATACGTTCTACTCGAGCTCCATCGTGTACTATTTACATGGCAACACTCTCAAAAATGAGGGTTCCAGTGGAACAGAACAAATGATGTCGAGCCAAGAGCACTTTCGTTCCTATATAATATAAAAAAGTGGTGGATGTAAGAATCCACAGCTGATCATGTCCTTCAAGTCGCACGTTGCTTTCTGCCACATCGTTTTAAACGAAGTTTTACCATAACATTCCTTCCGTTTGGAACCAGTATGTAATTGATTCAATTATGGAATCGTGAATAATCATCGGTTCGGTCGGTACATAATAATCTATACTTTTTTCTTCTATATGAAGAATGGATAATGTATGACGAAGTCTCAACAAGAATTCAATCAATTTAACCCCATTGTTTATAATTTTTTTTTAATTATAACTAACATAACATGAATAAATAAACACGAATAAACAAGTTATTTTGAATCTCTATCTTCAAGTAACGTGATAGGATAAATTATCTTCAAGTAACGTGATAGGATAAATTCAACAATTTCACACTTCTTAGAGTACCAAGAACTCATAAGAAATCATTAAAAAGATTTAATTGATTGAATAGTTTCCTACCCTATATCATTATTTGCATAAGGTTTTACAGTAAGTACCATTCGCTTTTTATCATCATTAAGAGAAAGATAAATCCATATTGGATTAAACCATGAATGATTAATAAAAAAAAAAAAAAGAAATAAGAATCACATTCTATAAAGAAATAAGAATCACATTCTATAACAATATTATACTCTTAAACGGAAGACTGGTCGAAAAGACAATCTTTATTTTGATCTATTTTATTATGATATAGATTATGATATAGATATATATTTTATTTTTTATTATAGATTAATAAAATTATAGATTAATAAAATGATCGTGGGTCAGGTATGTTCTGGGACGGAAGGATTCGAACCTCCGAATAGCGGGACCAAAACCCGTTGCCTTACCACTTGGCCACGCCCCATTTCTAGTCGACACTAATAAACACTAATATTGGTACTGGTTGTTCGTCAACTCAAGTCTAAATATCTATTATCTATAAAATAGATTACTAGAATTTTTATACATGTAGGCGTAGAATTAAACAGAATTTATTGATCATTACATATAATTCAATTAAGATATTGTATGAAAGTATGGTTTATTCTATTCTCTTTTGATTTGAGAATTGAAGGATTTTTGATTGGGTGAGTTCAAATCAAAGAAAGTTTTTTGGTCTATCTTATTTTCTTTTTATTCATTTTTCTTTTCTATGAATAATAACATATTTATAATAATAAAATAATAAAAATCTCAATTTATTAATAACTCAATCAAAATAAATAAAATACAATTATCCTCAAGAACAAAATGTTTGTTATGCTTAATATATTTAGTTTGATCTGTATCTGTCTTAATTCTGCTCTTTATTCAAGTAGTTTTTTCGTCGCCAAATTGCCCGAGGCCTACGCTTTTTTAAATCCAATCGTAGATGTTATGCCAGTAATACCCCTGTTTTTTTTTCTCTTAGCCTTTGTTTGGCAAGCTGCTGTAAGTTTTCGATGATATCTTTAATTTAATAATGTCTAGACAAATTCATGATTTATTGAAAAAAAAAAAATTCAAAGAAAAGAATTGATAAGATCAGATAAGTCTTACACCCTCAATTCAAATATTGAAATTCTTGTACAACCGCGAAAAATCTGGATCACCCCACTTTATTTCTTGGTGTCAAAATAAAAAAAAAATAGTAGGGTATGCGGTATAAAAACGGAGAATCTATTCTCTTTTTTACTAAAAAAAATCTTGGAGATTATGTAATGCTTACTCTCAAACTATTTGTTTACACGGTAGTGATATTCTTTGTTTCTCTCTTTATTTTCGGATTCCTGTCTAATGATCCAGGACGTAATCCTGGACGTGAAGAATAAAAGATAAGGTTTTTGTTTTCCTTGCTTGATTTTTAAATGTTCTTAGTAGGATTTTATCTATTACACATTTTTAACTATTAACTATTAAAAATAAAAAGAGCTCGCGAAAAATTTGAAAGAAAATACCAAGTCATCAACAAAAACGGAAAGAGAGGGATTCGAACCCTCGGTACGAAAAACTCGTACAACGGATTAGCAATCCGACGCTTTAGTCCACTCAGCCATCTCTCCTCCCAATTGAAAAAGGATAATACTATGTTACATTATAAAAAATAAGGATTGAAAGAGCCCTTCATAATATTTTTTTTCATCCGAGAGTGCTTTTTAGTTCCACGGCCCGGCTAAGTACTGACCAGGCCGGGCCCGCCATTTATTGTTCCAACGAATCATAAATAATTTTTTTTTATTTGAAAACTAAAATACTTGCTTGTTATTACGATTGGAAAAATAAAAACTCTTTTGATTTCTATGATATAGAATCAAATGATATCGAATCAAAGTGTCGTTTCTTATCTTAATTTTTTATATTTATTCTTTATTTTCTTTATTCCTTTTATTTTAGTAAAGTAAATAAATAACAAAAAGGGAGCTGTGGATTCTTGCACAATACATTTTCATGTATGTTATGGCTTAAGTAGTTTTGTCGAGACGTCTAGGTCAAAAACCTCCGGCAAAAAAACACTTGTTATTTAGTTTTAGTTATTGAAATTTAATGAATTCTCTTTTCCGAATCTCATTGGGTTCTCTGATACAACACGTAAACGCTCTAATTTTCATGATTATTTTATGATCCTATCCTTTCTTTTTACTCTTTTAACTTTTTATTACGACCCATTTTCTTGTTCGACAAAAGGTTCATTTATATACAATAATCGGATTGTAGCGGGTATAGTTTAGTGGTAAAAGTGTGATTCGTTCTATAATCCTTTATATAGTTAAGGGGTCTTTCGGTTTGATTAATATTTCATTCCGACCAAAAACTTTATTTCTTAAAAGGATTTAATCCTTTACCTCTCAATGAAAAATTCGAGGAAGAATATACATTCTCGTGATTTGTATCCAAGAATCAATTAAAAATTGAAAAATTGGATTATGAGATTACGAAACATAATTTTTTTTTTTTATTAGATCAATACTTCTAATTGAATAAGTATGAGTAAAGGATCCATGGATAAAGATAGAAAGTGGCTTTCTAATCGTAACTAAATCTTTAATTTGGAATTTGTATTACGGAAATTGAAGCAAAATGGCTATTAAACAATGACTTTGGTTTACTAGAGACATCGACAAATTGTTTTAGCTCGGTAGAAACAAAATGCTTTTCCTAAGGATTCTCTCACATAGAAATAGAGAACGAAGTAACTAGAAAGGTTGTTATAATATAATCCCCCTCTTTTCTATAGGGATCGTCTAGAAAGCGGGTTGTTCTGAATACATTCAGACAGAAAAGCTGACATAGATGTTATGGGTGGAATTTTTTTTTTCGTTCATGTCTTAATATAGGAATTTATACATCTTCCATAAAGGAGCCGAATGAAACCAAAGTTTCACGTTCAGTTTTGAATTAGAGACGTTAAAAATGATGAATCAACGTCGACTATAACCCCTAGCCTTCCAAGCTAACGATGCGGGTTCGATTCCCGCTACCCGCTTTTACTTTATTTTTTTATTAAATTAATAAGAAATAATAAAAAAATAGAATTAAATATTTTGAGATTTTTATTATTTTATAAAAAATTTTATGAATATAATTAATGTAATGCATCATTGACTTGAATACGGAATTCCCGGAATTGGTTCAACTTTTTTTCCGAACAAGAAATAGGAAAATTGGAATGAAAAGCGTCCATTGTCTAATGGATAGGACAGAGGTCTTCTAAACCTTTGGTATAGGTTCAAATCCTATTGGACGCAATTTATTT